AGATTCTCTGTTTTCGATTATCTAATAAATCACTTAATGAAAGTAGATTATCTTTCCATTCATTTCAAAAATTCCATGATCCCTTCCCGAACCAAACATGAATCTTTCGATTCATTTGGCTCTCACGCTCAATGTAAATTACCATATCTTTCTTGTTAATGTAATGAGCCTATCCTCTATTCTCTTGTCATATTCCAAAATGAAATCAAAATCTCAAACTAATCCAAGACAAAAAAATTCGGAGGACTCTTCTGACCAAACAAAAAATATGTAATTGTCAGCAAAATTGTTTACTTTTTTAATCCAAGAAGTTTTTCTTACTTTATACACAATACATAGGTCATCGATTCAGCATTGGCTAAAAAAGGGGATAAAATCCCCAATAAGTAGTTCAAATCATTTTATCAATATGAGTGTTCTCTATTGATAAAAATTATTTATTTGAAACCATCTCTATATTAACATAGTGGTAGAAAGAGTACCATGCTGCGTCTGGACTTCAAACAGTTTAGCTTTAACCATGTTAATGGGCCCATATTATTGGTTGATAGAGAATCAAAGTGGATTTTCCAATAAATTACGAAATGCTATAGTTCTTACATATGATTTCTGAATTTATTCAGAAGTAATTCGCGAGATCATGCACCCTTCTTTCTTAGGTATAACTTTCCTAGTTATAAGAGAAAAAATACATCTGGTTGGATCCAGCCTATTCTTGAAATAAACAACTCGCACACACTCCCTTTCCAAAAAAGATCAAGACCCCAAGCACTACACTTAGATTTATTAGATTTGTTGCTAAAATATCGGTATTAAACCCGAAACTCCCGGCGGATGGCCATTGGCCCAAAGAAACGAAAGAATCGGTTACATTTTTCATATGATCTCCTCTATAACTAAAAAATCGAACAGAGTTCTTTTTGTATTACTTTGCCCTATATCTATATATTTCTAGTTTCCTACTTTCTAAATCGAATCAAAAATCTATTAGATTTAGAAATATTGAATTACCTTCTTGGTTGCAACCCCTCTTAAAAGGCCTACGAACACAAACGGGAAGGATGAAAGCGAGTTTGTATGCTAATTCCTCATCCGCAAATCAGCCCTTCCCGTGGGTTATTTTCTCAACGAATACGTAATTCTAGGAATGAAATCTTTATATAATTCGAAAAAGCAAAGCACAAGTCCAAGGCAATAAAATATGAAAAATAAAAATTTTTCATATTTCTAATATTAAACAAAAGGATTAGCAAATAAAAGTGCTAATGCTACAACCAAGCCATAAATTGTTAAAGCTTCCATGAAAGCTAGACTAAGCAATAAAGTACCTCGTATTTTTCCCTCCGCCTCGGGCTGTCTCGCGATACCTTCTACAGCTTGACCCGCAGCAGTACCTTGACCAACTCCAGGTCCAATAGAAGCAAGCCCTACAGCCAATCCAGCAGCAATAACGGAAGCGGCAGAAATCAGTGGATTCATGATAAGTTCCTCGTACCAAAAAAAAAATGGTTAATGATACATTCAACCAATGAACTATGACTTAATTATTCGATTGCTACGATTCATCCAGTCAAAGTAACTACGAACTTCGAATTCAAGTAATAACATTCTTGAATTATCAAAACTACTTTGATATCTCTTTTTTAGTTTCTCTCGAGAAAGTCTTTGTGAATCCATACAACTTGAGTTTTTCCGTTTCTTTGTCCCGAACCGCTCTTTGACTTTGAATTCTTCGATTTTTTTATTGACTTCATCTTCAACTCACAGTCACATATGAGACAGAAGGACTTCTATAGAATCCCCATCTACACTCATATTCGATTAGTAGGGAAATTTAGATATATCTTTAGCTCGTATATAACTAGTCAATATCTAATATCACATATACATGTCTTTCTTCCACAATGTAAACCCACTCTTTCTTCATCTTGAATGCAATCGGATTTAATAAGGATGCGTCTAACCCTTGACAAGAGTTAACTTATCGCCATTCAATTCCATATACCTAGTTCGACCTTCCCTCTACGAACCATTTATGAATCCCCTTTGTTATAAATTTTCCTTTCCCTTCCCCCTTGTTTATCATTATCCTGCAACCTAAATTGATAAGATAATCAATGGATAAATTGATTGGGCCGAATCGTTGCATAGAAATTAATTTGATTGATCTAAGTTCATATAATTGATTATTTATTAATATTTTCGTTTGGTCAATCGTTGAATAAAATCAACTCAAAAGGCGAATCGTTTGATAGAACATCCTTTTTATTTAATAACAGGTCGTAATATCGCAAGACTTCTTAGTCAAATTAGGAGTCCAAATAGTGAATATTCGGATTGGATGACCAATCTAAATTGAATATTCATTGAGGGGAAGGTTTGATTATGGTATAAATGGACCAAACGGGAATTTTAGGAAAAAGATCTTTGAGATCTCTTTCCTTTTTTTCTACTCTAATATCAATATTGTAATCTTTATTGTAATCTTTTTTTCTATTAC